ACTCCCAAGTTTGTCTATGAAGAGCAAATCTAATTGTATTAGTGTCTATAATGGATTTCTTCTGTGTAATACTAATCGATAGGGCCTCATTGGTAATTGCTACAAGATCTCGTGCATTGTAACCCAAGGCTATGGACCCGAATCCATTAGTATGGAACATTTTCTTTTCCAAGTGAAATCCCCTAGTATATGAAAGGGTGAAAACGTGCTTTCGTTGTTGTGGAATAAGAAGCCTTCGTATCTTAATGCATGTATTTAATTTATTCGGAGCTATTAGAGCGGGATCCACTTTTTGGGGAATATGAGTCGAAGCAATAACAAGAATATCTCTAGTGGACCGTCTTTCACTATCCCCGGAGAGATAGTTCAATAATAAACCGAGGGACTCCGACTCATCCACATACAGATCATGAATGTTTGGAATCCATACTATGCAAGGAGACATTGTTCTTGCCAATTCGAATTGCAAGTTGATAGGAGCTAGGTCTATTTCCAACTCGACGATATACCTAAGTATCTCATCATCCACCGTATACTCCTCCCTCAGCTCCGGGTCCGAGTCCAAGTTCGAATAAATAGAGTCACGATCATCAACATCGTCCACATCTTTAAGCGCATACATATATTCCTTAGCAGGATCGCTATCATCATCAATACCACCAATATCCACATCATCAAGCGCTTCCATATAGTCCTCAGGATCGAGATCATCAATAACGATTTTAAAATCCAGCTTGTTCAGAAATACCGTAATGAAAGGAAGATAGGAGTTTGTCGCTAGGGATTTGACCAAATAGGATCGTCCAGTTCCTATAGGACCTATCACTAAAATACCCCTAGAGGGGTATAGGGCTAGGCGGAACGAAAAGGGTTTTGGTTTTCCATGAGATGGGAAATGAAAACTATTAGCCCCACACGAGGTTTGTGAATAAGTGATTGTCTGATAATGAGCAAGGAATATCCGTCTTTCTGCTAAACAGGATGTATTGAACTCATAATTCATTAGATCCTTTTGATGAATGTCAACTAAGTATCGTAAGTAAATTGCTCCCGCTTGTTCAAACATTTGATAACCATAGTCACTCTTTACTAAATGATCAATATGAGTCAGACTCCAGAGAATTTGATCAATCCCTTTTTCTGGCCTTAAGGTGGAGAAATGAAACGAGTAAACTCTCTCTTTATCCAAAAACCAATCACAGGTCTCGATCCAGGATTCTATTTCATCATGAGTCTGAAACCTTTGTCCTTTTCTTATCCATGAATAGATCTCTTTACTTGTATGACTTAGCCGTCTCGTATTTCTCGAAAAAGTGATTCGATTGATGGGATTTGGTATGATACTTATGAGATCGATGAGATTGAAAAATATCTTCTGTATCAATTTGACCCCATAAGCGGGACCACCACCAAATCGCGCAAAACCCAGTATTTCTGTTAGAAAATCTTCTAATTGTTCCCGAGCAACTAGAAAGAGATTCTTTAACCAGAAAGAATTCGGTTCAGGTTTAGGATACCCATCCACAAGTTTGTACACCTCAATCGTGTATGATGGAATCGTCAAAGATTTTATCCTCTCGAACTCTGTCTGTAACTCACTAGAGTCTAGAGAAACAGAGAAAAGAAGTACCTGAACGAGACATCCAGCAAGAAGAAGAAGTAAAAGGCTTGAATAGAGGAACTCCCGAACATTTGGCGAGCTCAGATGTGTCGATATCAACGGTGACTCATTATTTCGATGAATCATTTCTTCGACCCGCAGAAGCCTACGGAAACACTTCCACGAAATATCACTTGAAATCTCACTTATCGGTGCCCACAATCCCCACAATTTTCGCTTAAGAGCTCGCCATTTTAGCTTAAGAATTCGACATGCTGATCTGTGCATAATATAATTCAAAATGGATACAAATTTGTGACTGCTACTTAGCATCGGCAATAGGTCTGAAAAAGCATCTAAAAATATAAAATTTAGATATTTGTACCCTGTCGAAGTAAAGAACCATGGCATATATGTTTGGAATAGATTCCATTTTGAGAGAGTTGAAAAAGCACTATCTCGTTGAAAGGTTCTATCCATCTGCCCTTTCTCAACGCCTTTCTTTAGCCAATTTCGCCAAAGACGCAATTTTTGACTCGTTTCGGATGGTAAATATTTCTCAGAACGTGGGGTGTGAATCAAACCCATGTTTGAATTGAAATTGAGATACTGATGCAAGTTCTTCCTTTCTGAATCAGATAGATTCATATCTGAAAGAGGTTGACAATAAGTTCTTTCCAAATTGACCATTTCTTCCTCTGTTAGAGGTGTTCCAGAAATGTCTGCGATCGAGTAAATAGTTCTACGAACGAATAGATCGGATCGAATTGGAAAATGGAAAGATTTGTACAAGTTATACCGTTCGTTACCCCTTTGTGGAAAATAGTTAGGTATGAATATGTTTGATACCTGTGACTCGATTGGTGAAATAGTATCTCTCTCCAAAAAAGCATGTTTTTT